TTAGTCAAGTCCACTATTTCGTATACCGGAAAAAGGTATGATAGGGCAAGTTCCGGATTGATTCCCGATAATGGATTAGATTGCACCAATATCAATCCTTTTTATTCCAAGGCGAAGATTCAATCACTTAGCCAACATCAAGGAACTATTGGTATGTTGTTGAATCGAAATAAGGAATGCCAATCTTTGCTAATTTTGTCATCATCCAATTGTTCTCGAATTGGTCCATTCAATAGTTCGAAATATAACAATGTGACAAAAGAATCGGATCCCCTAATTCCAATTAGGGATTATTTAGGTCCCTTAGGCGCTATTGTACCTAAAATATCAAATTTTTATTCATCTTACCATTTAATAACTCATAATCAGATCGTGTTAAAGAAATATTTGCTACTTGACAATTTGAAACAGATTTTCCAAGTACTTCAAGTACTTAAATACTGTTTAATAGATGAAAATAGAAGGATTTATAATCCCGATCTATGCAGTAACATCATTTTGAACCCATTCCATTTGAATTGGTGCTTTCTCCATCATGATTATTGTGAAGAGACATCGATCAAAATTAGTCTTGGACAATTTATTTGTGAAAATGTATGTCTATTTAAATACGAATCACACGTAAAAAAATCTGGTCAAATTTTAATTGTTAATGTCGACTTTTTAGTTATAAGATCGGCTAAGTCTTATTTGGCTACTCCTGGAGCAACTGTTCATGGTCATTATGGGAAAATCCTTTACGAAGGAGATACATTAGTTACATTTATATATGAAAAATCGAGATCTGGTGACATAACGCAAGGTCTTCCAAAAGTAGAACAAATCTTAGAAGTGCGTTCGATTGATTCAATATCGATGAACCTCGAAAGGAGAGTTGAAGGTTGGAACGAGCGTATACCAAGAATTCTTGGGATCCCCTGGGGGTTTTTGATTGGAGCTGAGCTAACCATAGCCCAAAGTCGTATCTCTTTGGTTAATAAGATCCAAAAGGTTTATCGATCCCAGGGGGTACAGATCCATAATAGACATATAGAGATTATTGTACGTCAAGTAACATCAAAAGTGTTGGTTTCAGAAGATGGAATGTCTAATGTTTTTTCGCCTGGAGAATTAATCGGATTGTTGCGAGCGGAACGAGCAGGGCGCGCTTTGGACGAATCGATCTGTTATCGGGCAATCTCATTGGGAATAACAAGAGCGTCTCTGAATACTCAAAGTTTCATATCCGAAGCAAGTTTTCAAGAAACCGCTCGAGTTTTAGCAAAAGCTGCTCTACGAGGTCGTATTGATTGGTTGAAAGGCCTGAAAGAGAACGTTGTTCTGGGGGGGATTATACCTGTTGGTACCGGATTCCAAAAATTTGTGCACCGTTCAAGGCAAGACAAAAACATTTATTTGGAAATAAAAAGAAAAAATCTATTCGAGTTGGAAATGAGAGATATTTTGTTACACCATAGAGAATTATTTTGTTCTTACGCGACAAACAATTTCCATGAGACAAATTTACATGAGACATCAGAACAATCATTTATGTGATTTAATGATTCCTAAGAGCAGATTCATTTTCACTTTAACTATCTTTTAACTATACTGGTCTGATTATTGATTTGGTAATAAATAAAATAAGTAATTAAAAAAATTTATGGTTTGCGCCGTGTATCAATGGTCAATCCCCGGTAGAAGGTTCCATCGGAACAATCTTTTATTTCAAGGTACCTCGTCTCTTTGTTAATAATACGAAAAAGAAAAAACAAAAAGGAAGTGTGGGAAAAAATGACAAGAAGATATTGGAACATCAATTTGGAAGAGATGATGGAAGCAGGAGTTCATTTTGGTCATGGTACTAAGAAATGGAATCCTAGAATGGCCCCTTACATTTCTGCAAAGCGTAAAGGTATTCATATTACAAATCTCGCTAGAACTGCTCGTTTTTTATCAGAAGCCTGTGATTTAGTTTTTGATGCAGCAAGTAGGGGAAAAAACTTCTTAATCGTCGGTACCAAAAATAAAGCATCGGATTCAGTAGCATCAGCTGCAATAAGGGCTCGGTCTCATTTTATTAATCAAAAATGGCTCGGTGGTATGTTAACGAATTGGTCCACTACGGAAACGAGACTTTATAAGTTCAGGGACTTAAGAGCAGAAGAAAAGATGGGGAAACTCAACCGTCTCCCCAAAAGAGATGCAGCAATGTTGAAGAGAAAATTATCTACCTTGCAAACATATCTCGGTGGGATCAAATATATGACGGGATTGCCTGATATTGTGATCATCGTTGATCAGCAAGAAGAATATACGGCTCTTCGAGAATGTGCCATTTTGGGGATTCCAACGATTTGTTTAATCGATACAAATTGTGACCCAGATCTTGCAGATATTTCGATTCCAGCCAACGATGACGCTATAGCTTCAATTCGATTGATTCTTAACAAATTAGTATCCGCAATTTGTGAAGGTCGTTCTAGCTATATAAGAAATCGTTGATTATGATTAAGATTAAGAATAATAAAATTAGTTAATGTTAATTATTGGGCAACTCCATAGATTTATTGGATCGGTTACTTTTTTTTTTTTTATAGATAAAAAAAAGAACTGGGGATATTGATATATATTATGATGTTATGTGATTTCTTGGTATCCTAAATATATGATTAATGATTCAAGTTGGTGAGTTGAGAAAGAAATGGTTGAATCAAAGTAATTCCTTTTTTGAAGTTCAATTTCTATCAGAGGACAATATGAATGTTATACCATGTTACATTAAAACACTCAAGGGGTTATACGATATATCGGGTGTAGAAGTAGGCCAACATTTCTATTGGCAAATAGGAGGTTTACAAATCCATGCCCAAGTACTTATCACTTCTTGGGTCGTAATTGCTATCTTGTTAGGTTCAGCCATCATAGCTGTTCGGAATCCACAAACCATTCCGACCGACGGTCAGAATTTCTTTGAATATGTCCTTGAATTTATTCGAGACTTGAGCAAAACCCAGATTGGAGAAGAATATGGACCTTGGGTTCCCTTTATTGGAACTATGTTCCTATTTATTTTTGTTTCTAATTGGTCAGGTGCCCTTTTACCTTGGAAAATCATACAGTTACCTCATGGGGAGTTAGCTGCGCCCACGAATGATATAAATACTACTGTTGCTTTAGCTTTACCCACGTCAGTGGCATATTTTTATGCAGGTCTTACCAAAAAAGGGTTGGGTTATTTCGAGAAATACATCAAACCAACTCCAATACTTTTACCAATTAACATCCTAGAAGATTTCACAAAACCCTTATCTCTTAGTTTTCGACTTTTCGGGAATATATTGGCTGATGAATTAGTAGTTGTTGTTCTTGTTTCTTTAGTCCCTTCAGTAGTTCCTATACCTGTCATGTTTCTTGGATTATTTACAAGTGGTATTCAAGCTCTTATTTTTGCAACGTTAGCCGCGGCTTATATAGGCGAATCCATGGAGGGTCATCATTGACTAGTTTTCTAAATAGTCTTTTTTTTTTTTTAGCTTATCCCAATTCATGCATGGTTCAAGATAATCTGCTTGGTTGGAGAACATAATAGATATAAATACATATGAATATATGACCTAGAGTCGTAGGAGAGAAGATGAACGATATTACGGAATTGTAAAAAAAAAGATGGGTTGGGGAGGTCACACTAGATGTATGTAATGTCTATAAGTCCAGCCACTTTTTGTGTGGGTTTCGAGGAATGATTCTATAATCCGATTCAATATAAAATGTGACGTTATGGAAGAAAGAAATGTATATGTAATATGTATATGTAATATTAGATATTCACTAGTTATATAGTCCTATCTATATATAAATAGAAGTCCTTATGCCTTACCTATATACTAACTAACTATATATATATCTAACTATATGCTATATATATGTAATATATATATAGCAATATATATAGCAAAAAAAAATATATATATATATATATATGTATTGATATACATATTGATATCGTTATATTGATATATGGATATCGTTGATATCGATCATATTGATATCCATTGCATATATTGATGATTGCATATATTGATTTGATTGCAGTTTACTGCATTTAGATTAGATGGATTACAAGATAAGTCAAGTCCTTTCTTCTGTTTCATTTGTGATTGTGTATTGGATGAAAAAACAGATGAACTCAAGGATATAGAAGAGTAAAGAACGAAGGATGGAATGAAAGAATGGTTGGAAAGAAAGAAATGCAATAACTAGAGCCGTATGTATATGGATTTACAAAAACTTCATCATGGGTAGAAACAAAAAATGAGATATCGAAGTAGTTCTGACGATTCAGTAATATTATCATTAGTTTTTAGTTACTCCGACCCAATAGATCTTAATGATCAAACTTAATGATAAAATTAAGTAATAATTCATTGGTTGATTGTATCATTAACCATTTCTTTTTTTTTGGTGTGAGGAACTTACCATGAATCCACTGATTTCTGCCGCTTCCGTTATTGCTGCTGGATTGGCTGTAGGACTTGCTTCTATTGGACCCGGAGTTGGTCAAGGTACTGCTGCAGGCCAAGCTGTAGAGGGTATTGCGAGACAACCAGAAGCAGAGGGTAAAATACGAGGTACTTTATTGCTTAGTCTAGCTTTTATGGAAGCTTTAACAATTTACGGACTGGTTGTGGCATTAGCGCTTTTATTTGCGAATCCTTTTGTTTAACCCTAGAAATGTAAAAAAGTACCTTAGATTACATACTTATTTTACTTTTTTTCTTTATTAACTTGAAATTAAATTGTCGTTTGCTTCTTCGAATTATATCAACACTTTACTCCTATAATTACTTATTTGTTGAGACTACAGGAAGGACTGCTTTGAGGATGAGGAATTACCAGATCACTCGCTTTCTTCCTTCCCGTCCTTAGCTTAGTACAATGGAAACCTTTTTCCTTTTAGGAAACGTTTCCACAAACGATATATTTCACAATTGAAATGAGACCTAAGACCTAACCTAAAT